ATTTATATAGAATCTTTGAAAAAGACCTTCTCTCATAAGAAAGAAAAGGCTTACTATCTTTGGGATCTGATGCTACACCGCTGCTCAATACTTTAGGGGGTCGACTCCATTACATAAGTGGATTCCTAGCTTTTGTCTCATATTATGACATTAAGTAAGCAGTTCTTATTGTATCGGCAAAAATTTCGCTAATTGATCTTTACGGTGCTTCCTCTATCAATTAGATCCTTTATCCATAGAATAAAGTATCTAGGCATATTTCTTTTTTCATATTTCGATTTCTATGAAGTTTATTTCTTTGCTACAGCTGATAAAAATCGTTGTTTTGGACGATGCCATATGTAGAAAGCCTATTTTTTTTTTATTTTTTTTACTAGTAGATTACTAGTAGATTTTGCTCTTTCTTTACTTTTTCTTTCTATAGTGTAGATAGTCGCACGTAATGACAGATTACGGCCATATTATTAAAAGCTTGTGGTAAGAAAGGGTTTCGTTCTAATGCCCGAAAATAATATTCCAAAGCTTTTGTGTGTTCTCCATTACTTGTGTGAATAAGGCCTATATTATAGAGTATATAACTTCTATCATAGGGATCGATTTCTAGTCGCATAGCTTCATAATAATTCTGTAAAGCTTCCGCATAATTTCCTTCGGATTGAGCAGACATCCGTTACGGTCGTTATTCGATTCAAAGAATCTCCGTTCCAGAACCGTACGTGAGGTTTTCATCTCATACGGCTCCTCCCTTATGTGCATAATAAGCCTAATACATAGAATCAAAAAGGAGTGAAATATTCTCATTATGAACTGAGCGGGGCTAGTGTTTTTACAAGAAATCTCTAGCCAACCTTCCTGCAAAAGATCGTTTCTTAACATCCAAGATGTTGGTACTAGATAAAAATATAAAAATGTTACGTTAACTCCAACAATTTCTTTGTCCTCAACATCCCTTAATTTCTAGGAATTAGTCACTTCAACAGTCTTCGATGGTTATATGGGTATCCAAAGCACGAATGAGATGGATATTTGTTGTCCCAACCATTCTTCTTAGTCCCGATCCCAATAAGGAAAAGGGGAAATTTAGAGCAAAGTTTTCGTGTTGTTGATTCCTAAGCGTAGTGCTTCTTCCTCTATGCCGCCTAGTGGTACTAGTGGAGCAGTATTAACCTGCAATACATAACCCATAGCCATAGGTGTAACCTTTTCGCTCAATGCTAGAATCGACAATTGAAACATCTGAGGCTGCATTAATCGGGGATACACGACAGAAGGAATGTTTTTTTAGAAACTTCACCTTCAATAAACGTAGAGTTTTTTTCAAATCTTTCTATCCCGGCTAATGTGTCTTTCTCCTAAAACTCGACGCGGTAAATAAAAGAAATCAAATCACACCATCTCTGTAATAAGTAAATGCCTCTTTTTCTCCTGAAGTTGTCGGAATTATTCGTAATAAGATATTGGCTACAATTGTAAAGGTCTTATCAATCAAATTTCCAGTTATCCGGGATCTAGGCATAGGTAGCAATCCATTTTAAAATTTCTTTTAATTACCTCTCGTTAGAAAACGATCCTACAAAAAAAGTAATTATACAGTACGAAATAACATAAAAACAGACTTAACTCATAAAAAAAGATAGACCGCGTGTTCGAGTCGTTCCAATCCCGTTATTTTAGCCGGTATAGATATCAGAAAAAGACGGGAACGTCATCTTCGCAAACAGCAAACATAAATAGATATATATCTTTATTGTTTATTGTTTTTAAGAAAAAGTTTTTCACAAAAAAAAAATTTCTTTATCCCCCTAGCCCCGAAGGAAAAGTCTTTCTTTGATTAAATGATTAAATGATTAAAAGTTTTCTATTTTTTATAGTTTATAGTTAGAATTAATTGTACGTACCGTACCTATCCAACATCTAATCTAATATATATGATACTAAATTCTATATGATAATAAATACAGTTGGAATAATTACATCAATAGTTGCAGTGACAGTTATCTTCATTCTCAAATCGGGATTGACTCGCGATTCACTCGCTTTCGGGGCCATAATCATTATCCTAATCATTATGTAGGAGAGATGGCCGAGTGGTTGAAGGCGTAGCATTGGAACTGCTATGTAGGCTTTTGTTTACCGAGGGTTCGAATCCCTCTCTTTCCGCACCTTCACCTAATTTATCAATGTTACTGAAATGCTATTGACCGCAATATATCAAATCACCTAACAATGGATACCCTTATTCCAAGAGTTCTATCTTTCTTTGATATGGATTCTCTATTCCTAATTTCTGTGGAACAGAAAATACGAGTGGACAAGGAATGAAAATGCCCCTATCATTCTAGGATATATCAATGGGATAAAAATCCCCCAAGAAAACCCATACCTTTTGTCTCTTTACTTAGGTGACAGGGGACAAAATTGTTCGAACCCTTGTTATTTTAGTTAGGTTTAAGTCTGACGAGAATAATATTCTACAACTAACAATTCATTTATTTTCAAGCCAATCCATTTACTATCTATTATGTGATTGACCAATCCTTTATATTGGAATGGGTGAAGAGTCAAATGTTTTGGCAATTCCTCCTGGGGGAATGAATCAAGAGAATTTTGAATCATAACTCTAGATTTTTGTTCATCCTTCGCTGTAATAATATCGCGGGGTTTGCAGCGATAACTTGGTATATCTACTATACGATCATTAACTAAAATATGTCTATGGTTAACTAATTGGCGGGCTCGAGGAATAGTTGACGCCATACCTAATCGAAAAAGGATGTTATCCAAACGCATTTCAAGTAATTGTAGTAAAACCTGACCTGTTGACCCTTTGGCTTTTGCGGCGATACGAACGTATTTAAGCAATTGTCGTTCTGTAAGACCATAATGAAAACGCAATTTTTGTTTTTCTTCTAAACGAATACGATATTGAGATTTTTTACCGGCGCGCGATTGATTTCTAAGATCGCTCCCGGCTCTAGGCCTTTTACTAGTTAGTCCCGGTAAAGCCCCCAGACGGCGTATTTTTTTGAAACGAGGCCCTCGGTAACGTGACATAAAGACTCCTTATTTTCTTTATTTTATTGAAATTTCATAAACCTAAATTAAAACTGAACTAAAGGATAAATATGATAAATGAGGCAAAATCTACTGAAGTATTATACTACAAAAAATACTGATATACTACAAATGAGATGGATTCTATCAATATCCGGACCTTATTGTATATATACAAAGTATACACAAAGAATGTATATAGAATAAAAAAAAAAAATAGAAAAAAAAAGCCAGCTATCGGAATCGAACCGATGACCATCGCATTACAAATGCGATGCTCTAACCTCTGAGCTAAGCGGGCTCACATAACAGAAATTGTACATGCACAGGAATTTAGTAAACTACTGGAACCTTAGCTATTCACTTTTCATTCGTAGTAATTAATAATTAAATTAAATGAATATAGAAAAATGAACTGAATATATAAAAAAAAAAGAAAAGAATTGACCGTTCGAGTATTCAAAATTGCACAATAAAAATGATTCGAAGAAAAACATATAGAATAAATGTGGTATATATGCATCTATATTGAATTATTGAATTGCGGATACAGAAATGATAGAATGATTTCTGATTAGACCAAATTAGGGGTCCAAAATAGATATGAAAGAGGCTAGACAAGAAATCAAATAAAATATTAAAATAAGAGGAAACACTATTCTAGGAATATAGGAATATAGGAATCGGTATCTAATGACTTTAACAGTTCCAGTAGAATAGAATAGAAATGAAAGAAAAAAGGGAATGACATAATAACATAATAATAAGATTTGAATCTCAAAACACAAAACAAAGAGGGGATATGGCGAAATTGGTAGACGCTACGGACTTAATTGAATTGAGCCTTAGTATGGAAACTTACTAAGTGATAACTTTCAAATTCAGAGAAACCCCGGAAAAAAAAGGGGCAATCCTGAGCCAAATCCTATTTTTCGAAAACAAACAAAGGTTCATAAAGACAGAATAAGAATACAAAAGGATAGGTGCAGAGACTCAATGGAAGTTGTTCTAACAAATAGAGTTGACTGCGTTGCATTAGTCAAGTACAAGTAAGGGAATCCTTCTGCTAAAGTTAAAATTCCAGAAAAAAAGAAAGGTAAAGTAAAGTATAACCCTATATACATAATACATAGGCATACGTACTGAAATACTATCTCAAATGATTAATGACAACCGACCCAAATCTGTATTTTTTTCTATGTTATATGAAAAATGAAATAATTAATAATTCAAATATCAAATAATAATAAAAAAAAAACATTGCTTTGATTTGAATCGATTCCAAGTTGACGAAAGGATCGAATATTCATTGATCAGATCATTCACCCCAGAATCTGCTGATTAATTGGACGAGAGTAAAGATAGAGTCCCATTCTACATGTCAATATCGACAACAAAGAAATTTATAGTAAAAGGAAAATCCGTCGACTTTAGAAATCGTGAGGGTTCAAGTCCCTCTATCCCCAAAAAGGGGCCCACCCGACTCCCTAATTGTTTATCTTATTCTCTCTTTTCGTTAACGATTCAAAATTCGTTATCTTTCTCATTTATTTTTCTCATTTATTCGAGTTTTTCACAAATGTATCCGGGCTGCATTTTTTCTTTTCACAAGTTTTGTGATAGATAGGATAGACATCCAAACGAACTTCTTTGAGTAAAACAAGGAATCCCTTTTAAAATAAAATTGGAATGATTAACAATGATAAGACTTTAGAATAGCTTTAGAATATCTTTTTTTTTTATTGACTTTTATTGACATAGACTCAAGTCATTTACTAAAATTAGAAAGAAGGCGCGTCGGAAATGGTCGGGATAGCTCAGCAGGTAGAGCAGAGGACTGAAAATCCTCGTGTCACCAGTTCAAATCTGGTTCCTGACACATGATAAATTTGTTTAGAAGTATCTATTCTACAACTCTACAACTTAATTAAATTAATTGATATAGA